TTCGACAGAGTAGGATTTTCTTGGGATGGTCTTTTCGAACCATTCATATTATCAGTAATTGAGATTTCCGACCTAATACAAGACATTTTTAGAAAGGGTATAAAAGGAAGCGTAGCAAAAAGAATAAAGAGGTTGAAAAAAAAAAAAAAAATATACATGGAGGAAAACAAAAGCTACGAAGAAATTAAAAAAGAAGTCAATGAAATGGAAAAGGGGCGGGACGGGCCGACGGAAATGGAACGAATAGACAGGACACGAGAAAAAATATCAGACCTCTATGATGTCATTATTTATGCTCATGGAATAAGAGCTTTTATTTTACTAATTCAGTCGAGGCTTAGAAAATCTATTGTATTACCTTCATTGATACTAGCTAAAAATATTGTCCGTTTCTTATTACGCCAAGAGTCCGAGTGGGAGCAGGATATAAGGGAGATGAATAGAGAAGTGCATCTTATATGCACCTATAAAGGTATGCCAGTACTAGAAACAGGAAGAAACGGAATTTTTCCTCAAAACTGGGCCACAGAGGGTATACAAATAATGATAAGATTTCCTTTCCGTCTGAAACCTTGGCACCGATCTAAGATACGACCTTCTCGTAGGGATCCAAATCCAAAGCAGGAAAGTCCTGCTTCTTTTTTAACGATTTGGGGACTGGAAACTGACCGTCCTTTTGGTTCTCCTCTCGTAGGACTTGGTATTTTGTTTCGTTATTCTTTTGGACCCCCTTTGCAAAAACTCCAAAAAGCAATTATAAAATGGAGTTTTCGAGCTCTAAAAAGTTTCAAAGAAAGAACAAAATTATTGTTTCTAAAGGTCCCAAAAGAACAAAAAAAATTGAGAGAGGATTCGAGTGAAATAAAAAAAGATTCTATAATCAATAATCAGATTATTCATGAATCATCCATTCAAACCCGATCTATGGATTGGACAAATTATTCACTGACAGAAATCAAAATTAAAGATCTGACTGATAGAACAAGCACAATCAGAAATCAAATAGAAAGAATTACAAAAGACAAGAAAAATGGATTTCGAACTCTAAAGATAAATATTAGTCCTAACAAAACAAGTTATGGTGCTCAAAAATTAGCATCACTAAAAAATTATTTTCAGATATTAAAAAGAAGAAATGATCGATTAATCCGTAAATCACATTATTTTATAAAATGGATCGTGGAAAGGGTATACACGGATATCCTTCTAGAGAGCTTTCCATATATCATTAATCATTTTACTAATAGTCTTTATAGGCCCATGATCATTATCAAACTTTTTCGTAAATTAAAAAAAAAAAAAATTTTTGATACAAAAGAGAAAAAGATAATTGAGCGTATTTCAACTATACAAAAAAAACTTTCACCTTCTCGTATTCGTCATAAGATTCAGACGAAGTCGGAGGTTTCTTTTAAATTATCCCTCGTGTCACAGGCCTATGTATTTTACAAATTATCACAAACCCAGGTTATTAACTTGTATAAGTTAAGATCTGTCCTTCAATATGACGGAGCGTCTTTATTTCTTAAGAATGAAATAAAAGATTCTTTTCGAAGACAAGGAATAATTTCTTCCGAATTAAAGCATAAGAAACTTCAGAATTCTGGAATGAATCAATGGAAAAATTGGTTAAAGAGTCATTATCCATACGATTTATCTGGGCTAAAATGGTCTAAATTAGTACCGCAAAAATGGCGAAATAGAGTCAATCAACATTGTAGGGTTGAAAATAAAAATTTAACCAAACGGGATTCATCTGAAAGAGAGGAAAAGGTTTCGTTATTGCTAAATAAAAACGATCATTTTCAAAAAATGTATAGATATGATCTTTTAGCATATCAATCGATTTTTTATGAAGATAAGAAGGACTCATATAATTACAACATACATAAACCGAAATTTGTTGATACGGGGGGGAGTATCCCTATTACTAATTTTATAAGAAAAGATTATTTTATGTATAGAAAAAATCCAGATAGAAAATTTTTTGATACGAAAGGTCTTTTTTATCTCAAAATTAATAAAGATAAAGAAATCAACCCATCCAATCAAAAGGGTTTCTTTTCTTTTTTTGATTGGATGGGAATGAATGAAGAAAGACTAAATCGTCCTGTATCGAAGCCGATACCTTGGTTATTCCCACAATTTGAGTTATTTTTTAATGTATCTAAAATGAAACCCGGGTTTATACCAATTCATTCACTTCTTTTTCATTTTAATGAAGATGTTAGTCAAAAGAAAAATATCACTCAAAATAAAAAGGGGGATCTTATACTATCAAATGAAAACGAAAAAAAATCTTTTGAATTAGAGAATCAAGAAGAAAAAAAAACCATAGGTCAAAGAGATCTCGCATCAGATGCCCAAAACCGAGGGAACCCTGAATCTGTTCTCTCAAACCAACAAAAATATATGGAAGAACTTTATACGAAATCAGATATGAAAATGGGTAGAACGAAAAATCAACCCAAAAGCATTTGGACTTGGGAAATAGACTTAAATGCGTTCATGAAAGGATCTTTTGCTTTGCAATTGAAATGGATGCTGAGTCCTTTGACTATGGAATTATTCGATTATGCGCTGTCCGTACTTGAATGGGAAAAGGAAAGCAGAATGACAACAAAGTTTGGTTTCGGCTTTATTAAGAAGGAGGAGTTCACTCTGGATCCAATGCTAATCCGGGATTTGAATCTTTCAAAAATCCTAAAAGAGGGAATATTTATTATCGAACCAGTTCGTATACCTGTAAAACATAATGTAGAATTTATTATGTATCAAACCATAAGGATTTCTTTGGTTCATGAGATTAAACAAAAAAATAATCAAAAAAGATACAGAGAAAATTTGGATAAGAATCATTTTGAGGAATCGATTGCAAGACATCAAATGATGACGAAAAATGGAAACAAAAATCATTATGATTTGCTTGTTCCTGAAAATATTTTATCGTCTAGACGCCGTAGAGAATTGAGAATTCTAAGTTGTTTCAATTCAAGGAATAGTAATTGTGTGGATAAAAATGCAGTATTTTGCAATGGGAACAAGGTAAAAACCTGTGGTCAATTTTTGGATGAAAGCAAAGATCTTGATAGAGATAAAATGAAATTTATTAAATTAAAATTCTTTCTTTGGCCCAATTATCGATTAGAAGATTTAGCTTGTATGAATCGCTATTGGTTTGATACTAATAATGGTAGTCGTTTCAGTATGTTAAGGATACATATGTATCCACGATTGAAAATGGATTGATGATACAATTGTCTTCCCCTACGATATATATATCGGGTGGATAAATAGCTGCGCACATGCCTTGTCTTACATCCTTTTTTGATACATGAATACTAATTCAATGACGTATCAATTAGATCAGAAAATGAATCAATAAGGAAATTCGGATTGATTCTTGTGTATACCAGATCAAAATACCTCGCATTATTATTACTGATCAGTAAAATTCATATTCGTAAAATAAAAATAGTAAATTAATAAAAAAATTGACGAAATGAAATTATATTATATATATATTTATTTATGTTATGGATTTCTAAAGTTATGACAAAAAATTCATTCATGCCAGTTAGTTCGCAAGAAGAAAAGAAGGGATCTGTTGAATTTCAAGTATTCTGTTTCACCAATAAGATACGGCGACTTACTTCACATTTAGAATTACACAAAAAAGATTATTCATCGCAAAGAGGTCTACGGAAAATTTTGGGAAAACGTCAACGACTTCTGGCTTATTTTTCAAAAAAAAATGGAGTAAAATATAAAGAATTAATCAGCCAATTGAATATTCGAGCGATAAAAAAACGTTAATTTGCACAATTTTTCTTTGATTTATTCGATCTTCAATTTTGATGAACTTCTTTTCGTTTTCAGCAATTCATGAAAGAATAAATATGTAAAAAACTTATGACTGGACCAGTTACAAGAAAAGATCTAATGATAGTCAATATGGGACCTCACCACCCATCAATGCATGGCGTTCTTCGACTCATTGTTACTTTAGATGGTGAAGATGTTATTGATTGTGAACCAATAGTCGGTTATTTGCACAGAGGCATGGAAAAAATTGCGGAAAACCGAACAATTATACAATATTTGCCTTATGTAACACGTTGGGATTATTTAGCTACTATGTTTACAGAAGCAATAACTATAAATGCACCAGAACAGTTAGGAAATATTCAAGTACCTAAACGGGCTAGCTATATCCGAGTTATTATGTTGGAGTTGAGTCGGATAGCTTCTCATTTATTATGGCTAGGGCCTTTTATGGCGGATATTGGTGCACAGACCCCCTTCTTCTACATTTTCAGAGAAAGAGAATTGATATATGATCTATTCGAAGCTGTCACTGGCATGAGAATGATGCATAATTTTTTTCGGATCGGAGGAGTCGCTGCCGATTTACCTTATGGCTGGATAGATAAATGTTTAGATTTCTGTGAATATTTTTTAACAGCAATTGCTGAATATCAAAAGCTTATTACGCGAAATCCTATTTTTTTAGAACGAGTCGAAGGGGTGGGCATTATTAGTGGAGAAGAGGCAATAAATTGGGGGTTGTCAGGACCGATGTTACGGGCTTCCGGAATACAATGGGATCTTCGTAAAGTTGATCGTTATGAATGTTATGAAGAATTTGATTGGGAAGTTCAATGGCAAAAGGAAGGCGATTCATTAGCTCGTTATTTAATCCGAATTGGAGAAATGGTGGAATCTGTAAAAATTATTCAGCAAGCTCTAGAAGGCATTCCGGGGGGGCCCTATGAAAATTTAGAAATCCGACGCTTTAATAGAGTAAAAGATACTGAGTGGAATAATTTTGAATATAGATTCATTAGTAAAAAGCCCGCTCCCACCTTCGAATTATCGAGACAAGAACTTTATGTAAGAGTCGAAGCTCCAAAGGGAGAATTAGGAATTTATTTAATAGGAGATCAGAGTGCTTTTCCATGGAGATGGAAAATCCGCCCGCCCGGTTTTATCAATTTGCAAATTCTTCCTCAGTTAGTTAAAAGAATGAAATTGGCTGATATTATGACAATACTAGGTAGCATAGATATCATTATGGGAGAAATTGATCGTTGAAATGATAATTGAAACAACAGAAGTACAAGCTATCAATTCTTTTTCCATAGTGGAATCTTTAAAAGAAGTCTATGGAACTATATGGATGCTTGTACCTATTTTGATTCTTATTTTAGGAATAACAATAGGTGTACTAGTAATTGTGTGGTTAGAAAGAGAAATATCCGCAGGGATCCAACAACGTATTGGACCTGAATATGCCGGCCCCTTGGGAATTCTTCAAGCTCTAGCAGATGGAACAAAACTACTTTTCAAAGAGAACCTTCTTCCAGCAAGAGGCGATAAGGGTTTATTTAGCGTTGGGCCCTCCATAGCAGTCATATCCATTTTACTAAGTTATTCAGTAATTCCTTTTAGCTCTCGGCTTATTCTAGTCGATCTCAGCAATGGCGTTTTCTTATGGATCGCCATTTCAAGTATTGCTCCCATTGGACTTCTTATGTCAGGATATGGATCAAATAATAAATATTCCTTTTTAGGCGGTCTACGGGCTGCTGCCCAATCTATTAGTTATGAAATACCATTAACTCTATGCGTGTTATCAATATCTCTACGTGTGATTCGTTGAGGCATCAAATTTCCACAAATTTTTCTTTCGAGAGCTTTCTAAGAATGAACTAAAATACATTAAATAGAGAATTTTCTTTTTTTTTTCAACCTTCGGATTGATGAACTAAACCAGATAGTTAGATGAGTGAAAGAAAACAGCTTCGAAATTCGCAGTAAAAAGATTGAGTCTCATTTCCTGTGTACAAGAATTACGCCAAAGCTAATATAAGTAAATAGAAGCCGTAAAGAAAACCTATTTACCCCAAGACTGGTTGATTAGTTATCATGACTTGAAGCGGGTTAAACAGATTCATTCTTTGGAGTTCGTGCTATCGGTTATATGTATTACTATACATGACATGATACGAATTGTCGAAAAGATTGAGCAAAACTGAGTGGATGGTTAGAAACACCAAGGTACACAAAGGATTAGTAATAGAGACTTTATAAGTTATCGGAAAAATTCCACATAAACGAAATAGTAATTGGGGCTTTAAATTAGTAGAAATGATCAAGTAGTACTCCCCAGAATTCCGATCCAGAGTATATTGCTATCCACCGATAAAACGAATGACTATCAGGAACGAAGTAATCCTTTACTTCCTTTTTAGCTAAAAAAAGAATAAAAAATAGAAAGAATCCAATTGCAAAATTTTTTATTATTCCTATAACTTAATTAAGTAAGAAAACTACACTTCAGGTCTATTTTTTTGTAATCAAAAAGGATAGGATGAGATCTATTAATATTTCTAAAAAGAGTATTTTCTAAAGGGTTTAAATAAAGTCTCAAAAAAAACCGAAAATGCATAAAATGAAAATTTCTAATATATATAAATTCAAATAAAAAAGTAAAGGATGAGATCAATTCAGAAGCCCTATAGCAGACAGAATTCCATTGGTCTAATTCGGGACCTTTCGATTACTTTTGACTCTATCTATCCTACAAAAATTTCAAGATTAAAGAATAGAATATCGAAGCAGTCTTTAGATTTATGCGGGACCCTTGAGGAGCCGTATGAGGTGAAAATCTCATGTACGGTTCTGTAATAGCGATGATAAATGAGATCTTATCACCGACTAGAATTATCTAACAGTTTAAGTACAGTTGATATAGTTGAAGCACAGTCCAAATATGGTTTGTGGGGATGGAATTTGTGGCGTCAACCTATAGGATTTCTCGTTTTTATAATTTCTTCTCTAGCCGAATGTGAAAGATTGCCCTTTGATTTACCAGAAGCAGAGGAAGAATTAGTAGCAGGTTATCAAACAGAATATTCAGGTATTAAATTTGGTTTATTTTATGTTGCTTCCTATCTAAATCTACTCGTTTCTTCATTATTTGTAACAGTTCTTTACTTGGGAGGCTGGAATTTCTCTATTCCGTACATATTCGTTACTGACCTTTTTGGAATAAATGCAAGGGATGGAGTCTTTGAAACAACAATTGGTATTTTCATTACACTAGCGAAAACTTTTTTGTTCTTGTTCATTTCTATCACAACAAGATGGACCTTACCTAGACTCAGAATGGACCAATTATTAAATCTTGGATGGAAATTTCTTTTACCGATTTCTTTAGGTAATTTATTATTAACAACTTCTTCCCAACTCCTTTCACTATAATCTAAGCAAAATAGAATCTTTTCTACTCACTAGTAACTAGATTAAGAACCTGTTCCAAACAAGAAAAAGAAACAAACAAAAAATTTTTATCGAAATTTAGGATATGTTCCCTATGGTAACTGGGTTCCTGAATTATGGTCAACAAACAGTACGAGCGGCTAGGTACATTGGTCAAGGTTTTCTGATTACCTTATCCCATGCGAATCGTTTACCTGTAACTATTCAATACCCTTATGAAAAATTGATCACATCAGAACGTTTTCGTGGCCGAATCCACTTTGAATTCGATAAATGCATTGCTTGCGAGGTATGTGTTCGTGTATGTCCTATAGATCTACCTGTTGTAGATTGGAAATTGGAAACTGATATTCGAAAGAAACGACTGCTTAATTATAGTATTGATTTCGGAATCTGTATATTTTGTGGGAACTGCGTTGAGTATTGTCCAACAAATTGTTTATCAATGACTGAAGAATATGAGCTTTCTACGTATGATCGTCATGAATTAAATTATAATCAAATTGCTTTAGGCCGTTTACCAATATCAATAATTGACGATTACACAATTCGAACTATCTTAAATTGGCCTCAATTCAATAAAAAAGAAATGCCTTGAGAAATTAAAAAAGTTTTTTTATTACATAAGGTTGGTATATAAATTTAACATATTTTTTCTTTGCGAATAACTAAACTTAAAATAACACCGATTGATCTAATTAGGTCATGAAAATTGCAGATTTACTTGGAATTTTGTTCTGTAACGATTTCAATTAGATTCGAACTATCCTTTCAGCTAAGGAATCCAATTTGTACACTAATTATCCCTACATTAATTAGCATCCATTAGAATTGCATCCAATTAGGAATGTGTCTTAAGGTGATCAGCTTAACTTATTTTCTCCTGGTCAGTTCAATAAGATCATGAAAGAGTCTGATTTTTTATATCTTTTTTTCATAGAATGGATTTACCTGGACCAATACACGATTTTCTTTTAGTCTTTTTGGGATCAGGTCTTATATTAGGAGGCCTCGGGGTGGTATTATTTACCAATCCCATTTTTTCTGCTTTTTCGTTAGGATTGGTTCTTGTTTGTGTATCTTTATTCTATATTCTAGCAAACTCTCAATTTGTAGCTTCTGCACAACTCCTTATTTACGTAGGAGCTATAAATGTTTTAATCATATTTGCTGTAATGTTCATCAACGGGTTGGAATATGACCAAAATTTCCGCCTTTGGACTCTTGGAGACGGAATTACTTTGTTAGTTTGTACCAGTATTTTTGTTTTATTAATTACTACTATTCTAAATACATCATGGTACGGAATTATTTGGACTACAAAATTAAACCAGATTATAGAACAAGATTTGATAAATAATAGTCAACAAATTGGCATTCATTTATCAACAGATTTTTTTCTCCCATTTGAACTCATTTCGATAATTCTTTTAGTTGCTTTGATCGGTGCAATTGCCGTGGCCCGTCAATAAGATTAAAAATCTTTCAAATTAAACGCGTCACTCCAAATCAAACTTGATTCTTTTTCTCTTTTTTCGTATCCATTTCTGTTCAATTCAAATAGAATTGATTCAAATAGAATTGATGTTGTATAATATAAAATATGAATGTCAATTACTAAAATACTTCTTTGCTCTGTATTTGTTTGGTATATTCGAGTGAATGGTATTTTTGTTCATATTGAACTGAATCAACATTGATAAGGAGTTGCTCAATGATGCTCGAACATGTACTTGTTTTGAGTGCCTATTTATTTTCTATTGGTATCTATGGATTAATCACAAGTCGCAATTTAGTTAGAGCTCTTATGTGTCTTGAACTTATATTGAATGCGGTTAATTTAAATTTCGTAACGTTTTCTGACTTTTTTGATAGTCGTCAACTAAAAGGAAATATTTTCTCCATCTTTGTTATAGCTATTGCAGCCGCTGAAGCAGCTATTGGACTGGCTATTGTTTCCGCAATTTATCGTAACAGAAAATCAACTCGTATTAATCAAGCGAATTTGTTGAATAAGTAGTATTAATATTATAATTATATAAATTTGAAGAGTTATAAATTCAAATTAGATTACTAAGTCTATAGAATCGCAAAAATCTAAGAAAGCAAAGTATTTTTGACCTCCTTTCTAAACCGACCCAGAAATAAGTTGATTCGACAAATTCTGGTGAATCATCGATTCGTCTGGTCTTTGCATATGTAATTCATTTACATACGATACAGGGTTATACTAGATCGAAACTAATGAGATTAAAAAAAAAGGTATAGATCCAATGTCACATTCAGTAAAGATTTATGATACATGTATAGGATGTACTCAATGTGTCCGAGCCTGCCCCACAGATGTATTAGAAATGATACCTTGGGACGGGTGTAAAGCTAAACAAATAGCTTCTGCCCCAAGAACAGAGGACTGTGTTGGTTGTAAGAGATGTGAATCCGCATGTCCAACCGATTTTTTGAGTGTTCGAGTTTATTTATGGCATGAAACAACTCGTAGCATGGGTCTAGCTTATTGATACGTTCCAGAAAACTCCACTTTAATCCTTTGTTTACCGACAAAAACCCGCGCTCGAAATTTCGACGAAATAAAAGAAATAAAAAAATATATATATCTTATTTTGTTCTTATTCGAGTACGGGTTTTTTAGTCCAAGCGTATTTTGTCTTTACCACGAATTTTTTTCCTTGGTTAACCTTAATTGTAGTTTTCCCCATATTTGCGAGTTTATTAATTTTTTTCCTCCCCCACAGGGGTAATAAGGTAATTCGGTGGTATACTATGTGTATATGTATATTAGAATTCCTCTTAACAATCTATGTATTCTGTTATCATTTCCAACCAGACGACCCATTAATACAATTGGCTGAAGATTATAACTGGATTCACTTTTTTGATTTCCACTGGAGATTGGGAATTGATGGACTTTCTATAGGACCCGTTTTACTGACTGGATTCATCACGACTTTAGCGACTTTAGCGGCTTGGCCGGTTACTCGGGATTCCCGATTATTCCATTTCTTGATGTTAGCAATGTATAGCGGTCAAATAGGATTATTTTCTTCTCGCGACCTTTTACTTTTTTTTCTAATGTGGGAATTAGAATTAATTCCCGTTTATCTACTTTTATCCATATGGGGAGGAAAGAAACGTCTATACTCAGCTACAAAGTTTATTTTGTACACTGCAGGGGGTTCCGTTTTTCTGTTAATGGGAGTTTTGGGTATCGGGTTATATGGTTCTAATGAACCAACATTAAATTTTGAAACATTAGCTAACCAGTCGTATCCTGTGGGATTAGAAATACTATTCTATATTGGATTTCTTATTGCTTTTGCTGTAAAATCGCCGATTATACCTCTCCATACATGGTTGCCAGATACCCATGGAGAAGCACATTATAGCACTTGTATGCTTTTAGCCGGAATCCTATTAAAAATGGGAGCATATGGGTTGGTTCGGATCAATATGGAATTATTACCTCACGCGCATTCTATCTTTTCTCCTTGGTTGATGATAGTGGGTACAATGCAAATAATCTATGCAGCTTCAGCATCTCCGGGGCAGCGTAATTTAAAAAAAAGAATAGCATATTCCTCTGTATCTCATATGGGGTTCATAATTATAGGAATTAGTTCTATAACTGATACGGGATTCAACGGGGCCATTTTACAAATAATCTCTCATGGATTTATTGGTGCTGCTCTTTTTTTCCTAGCAGGAACGAGTTATGATAGAATACGTCTTGTTTATCTCGACGAAATTGGCGGAATAGCCATTTCAATGCCAAAAATATTCACACTTTTCAGTACTTTTTCGATGGCTTCCCTGGCGTTACCGGGCATGAGCGGTTTTTTTGCCGAATTAATAGTCTTTTTTGGAATAATCACCAGCCAAAAAATTTTTTTCATGTCAAAAGTCCTAATTACTTTTGGCATGGCAATTGGAATGATATTAACTCCTATTTATTTATTATCTATGTTACGCCAAATGTTCTATGGATACAAGTTATTAAATAATGCAACCTCTTCGTTTTTTGATTCCGGTCCGCGAGAGTTATTTGTTTCACTCGTTATCTTTCTACCAGTAGTAGGTATTGGCATTTACCCAGATTTCGTTCTCTCACTATCAGTTGAAAAAGTAGAAGTTGTTCTATCCAATTTTTTTTATAGATAGTTTTCATTTGAAAACTTTCTATTTTATGTAACACAAAAAACGAATTAATTAGTTAATTAGAATTTAAATCGGACAGTTTGACGTGTGTGAGAACCATTTGAATCACTATATTACTCGATTGAAATGGTTCTCGACGAGACTTGCTTTTTTATATGTATATGGGATATACCCCGTCCTGTAGTTGTATTCGTCAGGTTGGGTCCTTTCTTCAATTTAGGTGCTTTTTAGTAGAAATGAACCATAACTATGTAAGCCTATTCCTAATAAATTGACCCCAAAATAGCATATCCAAATAATAAGAAATCCTAGAGAAGCCACAATTGCAGAATTTTCACTTTTCAAATTTATATTTGTTTTAATATGTAAATAAATTGCGAATACGGTCCAAGTAATAAAAGCCCACGTTTCCTTTGGGTCCCAATTCCAATATGAACCCCAAGCTTCATTAGCCCATACTGCTCCTGAAAGGATACCTATGGTTAAAAAGAGAAATCCTAAACTAATAACACGGGAACTCCAATGATCGAATTGTTCAATTAACTGGGACCTATAAAAATTCTTAAGAGAAAAGAGATAGGTGTTTTGTAAAATATTGTTTTCTTCGTTGATGTATTGGATCTTCCCGAAGAACAAAGACTCGTTTAATAAAAGTTTTTTTTTATCAACAAGGCTTATATTGTTTTGAAATGTAATGACTAGAAGGGCTATTGATAATAATGATCCACATAAAAGGGCGGCATAGGCCAATATCATCATACTTACATGCATCATTAACCACTGGGATTGAAGAGCAGGTACTAATATTGTGGATTGCTTCATTTGAACTAAAAAGCCCGAAGTGGCAAAGCCTTGGGTAAAAATAGCACCGGACGCTGTTATTGCATTTACAATTTTTTTGAGGTTTTTAAAATAAGGAATCATATGAAGACTATAAAAACTCCACGAAAGGAAGATTAATGATTCATATAAATCGCTTAACGGGAAATGCCCTGAAAAAACCCAACGAATACCTAATAATCCTGTTATACAGGAAAAACTAA